ATCGAAAATAGGAAAGTAATGAAAATATTTTATTCAAGGAGACGACTTATCCATATTTATTTTTATTCTAATTTATAATATTAAATAATAAGCAAATTTATAACTATACTCTAATTTAACTCTAATTTATTAGTATGTTATCATTTATATAATGATATAAAATTATACGTATATTACATTATATAATTTGTTACTTTGATTTATTACAAATATCCACAATAACTTTATTCCTAATTCAAATAGGAATACTACCGCCAGATTTTTTTTATTTATAAAAAAACCAAAGCCCCTTATCGGATTTGAACCGATGACTTACGCCTTACCATGGCGTTACTCTACCACTGAGTTAAAAGGGCTCGTTTGATTCAATTCCTGAATAAAGTCACTAGTCACTATGAGTTTAGTATATAGACTTATTATAATATATGTACATATAAGACTATATCTTATATGTATAGCGGTTCGTTCAGAAATGAAAAATTTGACTTGTCTGTTAAATAAAATTCTAGGGGAGGATATACTAGTGAATATAGTTAAAATAAAATGGTTTATTGATATTGGATTTGATAAATAGCAATCCAATGACAATGGATTTTTTCCGATTGTAAGTGACATCATAACGAAATTGATTGGATTGATACACGTACCTACTAATTTAACAGGGATCCAACATATTTCATTGAATGATTGATAAAGAAATTTGGCGCAGACTCTGAACTAAATTATGAACTAAATTATTGGCGTAAAAAAATGCTATAGAATCGTGAAAGATGGAAAGATCCTCCGTCTCGAGTCATACCATCCCATTATATTGACAATTTTAAAAATTGTGCATACTATCAGCATAGTATCCTGGCGGTCGTTCAAGTATGATATGCCCCCATCGTCTAGCGGTCCAGGACATCTCTCTTTCAAGGAGGCAGCGGGGATTCGACTTCCCCTGGGGGTAGGGTACTACGAAAGGAAGTTGATCATGGATTATCAATAAGCCTGGAATTTATTCTTCCTGGGTCGATGCCCGAGCGGTTAATGGGGACGGACTGTAAATTCGTTGGCAATATGTCTACGCTGGTTCAAATCCAGCTCGGCCCAAAAATCTGCCGATCTACCACGAAATGGTATCATATAACCCATTTTGTGCTCTCCAGAAATGCCCGATCCCCCAATATGTAAGAGAAATTTTCTTCTCTGCTATATCTATAACACTATTTATTTACTCTATTTTTCCAACAAATTAGGATCTTGATAATGATCTAAATTCATATCTTGATAATGATCTAGATTCATATCAGGATCTGTAAGTATAAAATACAATCGAAGGAAAGGGATAAAGAAAAAAAACCTTTTAATTGAAAAAGTAATTATCCCATTTATTTGGCAATAACGAAAGGATTACTAGTAATCCTAATCCAGGTCAGTCTCACTAAAGCGCATACCAATATGAGTATTATATATATCACTCGCGGCTCTGTTACAACACGCCAATTTGAATCTAAATGCAAAATGGAAGGGGTTAGAATAAAATAATAAAAATATGTATACATAATACTTTATTTTATTATTGTATTTACTTGGGATTGTAGTTCAATTGGTCAGAGCACCGCCCTGTCAAGGCGGAAGCTGCGGGTTCGAGCCCCGTCAGTCCCGACGGATCCAATAAAAAAAAATATATAAACTCCGCTCTCTATTTTTTGTGAAAGTAAGTCGAATTTCGTTCCCAACAGCAATCCCTCTTCTTTATTTTTTTCTTTTTTATTTCACATTTATCATCAATTTTATCTTTTATCATCAATCGGGGAATTTTCATTTCTTTGACTAGTACTGATTCGATTGATGAGCGATAGACATATGTGGATTAGGACAATTATTGGTATCAGCACATTCAGGATTCCAAGAGATACCATACTGTACCGGGTATGGCTTTTTCGATTACTGCTACTCTGTCGAATAGAGTAGAGTACTGTATGTTTCCCGGAATTCCATATATAAATGGAATTTGCACGATATAAAATAACTTAGTTATTGTAATAGAATACTTTCAGGGATCGCTTTTTTATTAGGGGAGCGCCATTTTTTTATTAAGGGGTTTCCTTGAAAGAACAAACTTTATTTATTTTTATATAAAAATAAATAATAATAATTAATTTCTAGTTAATTTGATGGAATATTAGATTTTTTATACCGAAACCTGTACTCGTATTTATCATCCTTCTTTTGTTTTCCAAGGAGATTAGATTCGATCAGTAAAAAAAGAAGTTTCGAACTTAACTCCTTCCTCTTTTTTTTATTTATCGTCTATTGTTTGTTGGGGGTTGTTTAGAATCAATGGTACGTGTAAGGGCGGTTCAATGATACTTCATCAGATGGTTGTACAAACAGGGCAGTAGGTTATATAAAAGAAAGAATAAAAAAGAATGATAAAAAAAAGGAAAATTATTGGTTGGATCAGGAATAAAATTTGGAGTTCCGTATGGATAAAAGATTGTCCTATGTTATACTATTCAATTCTTGACGATGAGTTGATTTGATAGTGCAGATATTGTTATTCATGATATTGATGGATCCGATTCGATATCATCGAGATGTAATTCATCCCATTGAATTTACAAGCGAAAGATTTCTTATCTCTATGGGATTAACTCCCGAGTTATTGCGAATTAAATTAAAGAAAAACGAAACAATGAGATTATGGAAGTAAATATTCTCGCATTTATTGCTACTGCACTGTTTATTCTAGTTCCTACCGCTTTTTTACTTATAATATACGTCAAAACAGTCAGCCAAGGTGATTAATTTGAATTAAACTGGACTTTTTAGTTCTTATCAATAATTGAAGAGAAGAAAGGGATTCAAATTTCGCGTCTTAAATGAACGGGGCAGACTAGAATTCGCCGTATTCTATGAAATAAATACGATAGTTATGGTAGAAAGATTCAGATATTTCTTTCTACCATACTATTGTTATGCATATTATCTCCTATTGTTATGTATATAAGGTGTATTGTAATCCGGATTAATTTAATAGAGATCAATCTACAATAGTTCGTCAGATTTCTATATATCGGTATATATATGGATATCAATTACATATTATATATAATTTATATAGTGCTCCCCCCCAATTCGATTTCTTTGCTTTATCCATCTGTCTTATATTTAATTTGTGTTGATTTCAATCAATTTGAAATAATTGAAAAGCGACTCGTACGATTCTAATTCCCGGATTGCTGATTATTTTCAATATGAATTCCGATCAAAAGAATCAAGGGCCTCTTTGATGGGTATAATAAAAGAAAATTAAAGTAATCTTTTTATTAGCATAGCATTCTGACGAAGAAGTCATTGATCCATCAGTTTACAGATGATCTATGGAAACTCCTTCGAATTTCGAAAAAAAAAAGGGGGGGCTAAAGGATTAGTAAACCTCTTTTAACGTTTGAATAGTGCGTTCAATAAAACAAGTACAACATAAATCAAATTTTCAAAATATTAAAACAAACGGGAAGTGCGCAATATGTGACTCGCCCAAGACAAGACACTATTTTAGTCTGTGTAGTATCTCGTTAAAGAACTACTATGTCTGTGTTGTTTCCGATAGAAAATGTGTATCTACGTAACGGTAATGGAATAACAGAACTCTTTTTGAATAATAAAAAAGGAACCAAAAAAGTAAAATAAAAAAAGTTCAACTCTTCCTCAAGGTTCATATCTAATTTTAGTAAGAGTCGGTTCATCGAAATAGAAAATTGATCAAGAATTCAGTTGGAATAAATTTACTACCATTTGTATTTCTTTTACTTTGTAGTCTTTTTACTTTCGAAATACAAACACGGAAATAATTGAAATATTTGTTTGATTGAAAGAATATTCTTCATATATATTATTCATAAACTATATTACTACACTAAAACCCAAGAAAATTTTGAAATGCAGATATTTTTTTATTTCTATTTCAATTTAAAAATTGAATTTTAAATTGAAATAGTGTTGAAATAATGAAATTTCAACTAAAAAAAGCTTTTCAGATCTGAACAATTTATATCAAAATTGATACAGTTTAATTCCTAAACTCAATTACAATTAGTAATACTTCTAGAGTCCACTTCTTCCCCATACTACGAGTGAAAGAGAAAATGTAAAGACTACCATTAAAGCAGCCCAAGCGAGATTTACTATATCCATGTGAATTATGTCCCCTATCTCTATGACGGAATTCTTGAATTATTGTTCACTAATAAATAATAGTGGAATCACTGGCGCAGAGTCAAAAATTCTGACCTAAGATCGTTGATGAAACAATCCAATAAATCCAACTCGAACTTATAAGGGGTCTTATAAGAGTTCTAGTATAATCAGAAAAGAAACGATTAAGCACAAGAAAAATATGCGGAGACCCCCTTGGAAGTATCAAAGAAATGCTACTAATATATAGTATGTAGAAATAATAAAAATCGATTCTTTCTTTTGTTGCCCTTCATTAAGTTAAATAAAAAGTATAAAAAAATAGAAGAAAGGTAGATCACTACCTAGCCCATACCCTATTTCTTTCCCATTTTCTTTTGATCTAATCCTTAACTTAACGTCTCCTTATTGTCTCTATGAAACAATCGGAGGACGCCCTATTATGTTCTTTGACTAGAGGTTAACGAAAAAAGAAAACAGGTATATATACTAAGTAAAAGCCAATTACTCATTCAATCGAATTAATATTGATTGAATGCCGGAGTACTCAAAGACTTTGATGAATATGTATACAAAGTCTCTTCTGGCCTTTCCGCAACTAAAATAAAAACGGAATTCGATTTCCGTCCTGCTATCCAATTGAATTCCAAACTCGGCTCGTAGACATAGACACTCCATTAGTAATGGAAGGACTATCAAGATTTATCAGTTTCCTCCGTTGGCTTCCGCCGGAAAAATTTTTCAAATTATAGCAGCAAAACAGAAGGGAGTATGTCAATTCTTTTGGTGATTAGGCGACACCCGGATTTGAACTGGGGAAAAAGGATTTGCAGTCCCCCGCCTTACCGCTCGGCCATGCCGCCAAAACGATAACGATACCAAATCAAAATCTATGAAAAAAATCTCCCTTTGTCTTCTTATTTATTGTACTTGTATTTTGAATCTTAATCCCGTTTTTCTTAACTGCTTTTCTAAAAGAAAGATTTCTTTTTGTTTGGCTTGGATCCATCCCTTCTATTGATTGTATAGTATCTTAAAACCACACAATCTCTAAAAATTTCCCTTACTTTTTCTGGTGAAAAACAAAATTTTGAGTTTTCAGTCATAAAAGAAAAAATTCAGAACAAACTGGAACCGTTAACTATTAATTCATGAATGATTCGTAAATTTGAATCTCAAATTGCGTTTCCTTAATGATATAAGAAAATCAAAATTGATACAATCAGTATTGGTTTTTTTATTGAAAAAAAAATCCTTCGCAATTTCAATTTCAATTATAACAGCAATTTCGGGTATATCTAAATCCCAGAACATTAATTGGTACACAATATTATCTAATCGGGTAATTTATCTGTATACGATGTCCATACGTGCACTGTACAGAATAGGTCCAGAATAAAGGAAAGACACGGCATATGTATATCAAGACATATATAGATAGCTATAGTTAGATCTGTAAATGTTTATTAAATAATTTAATAAACATCAGCCTTCTTATATTATACATTTTATACACTTCAATCATATTCTACGAATTTGACTAAAAAAAAAAAAAAAGGAACCCATGAATCCGCGAAAAAGTTAAGGACTCCAAATTCTATATTATTTTTGACTATTATGTCTTTGTCTCATTGAACAGACCAAATCCCGAATACTTTTATGGTATCCAACCGGAGTCGAACACAGAATATCATAATAATGGTAGAAATTGAATCATTTTTCGTTTTGATATTCTATAAACCAAATTACATAAGGCTAAGTATAATTTATCAATTCCTTTTCATCTGTTGCAAATTCCAATTTGAGTAAAAAAAAATTATCTTTATTCCCTTGTTCATACATATTTCACACATTCCATATATTAGGTAAAATTTCATGTGATTCAGTAAACAGAATATAAATTCCATCATTGCTAGGCTCTCGATCCCTATGATTCGATTGAAAAATGAGCAAATAATGGGTTTTTGTCTATAAATGGGAAATTAAAAAAAATGCTTGGGGGTGGAAATGAGTCAATATCTACAATACCCGGATTGAATCAGATACAATTTGAAGGGTTTTGTAGGTTTATTGATCAGGGCTTAACAGAGGAACTTTATAAGTTTCCAAAAATTGAAGATACAGATCAAGAAATTGAATTTCAATTATTTGGGGAAACATATCAATTGGTAGAACCATTGATAAAAGAAAGAGATGCTGTATATGAATCACTCACGTATTCTTCGGAATTATATGTATCCGCGGGATTAATTTGGAAAAACAGTAGGGATATGCAAGAACAAACAATTTTTATTGGAAATATTCCTCTAATGAATTCCCTGGGAACTTCTATAGTAAACGGAATATACAGAATTGTGATCAATCAAATATTGCAAAGCCCTGGTATCTATTACCGGTCAGAATTGGACCATAACGGAATTTCAGTCTATACCGGCATCATAATATCAGATTGGGGAGGGAGATTAGAATTAGAGATTGATAGAAAAGCAAGGATATGGGCTCGTGTGAGTAGGAAACAAAAAATATCTATTCTAGTTCTATTATCAGCTATGGGTTCGAATCTAAGAGAAATTCTCGAAAATGCTCGCTACCCCGAAATTTTCTTGTCTTTCCTGAATGATAAGGAGAAAAAAAAAATCGGGTCAAAAGAAAATGCCATTTTGGAGTTTTATCAACAATTTGCTTGTGTAGGTGGGGAGCCAGTAGTTTCTGAATCCTTATGTAAAGAATTACAAAAAAAATTCTTTCAACAAAGATGTGAGTTAGGAAGGATTGGTCGACGAAATATGAACCGAAGGCTGAATCTTGATATCCCCCAGAACAACACATTTTTGTTACCGCGAGATATATTGGCAGCTGCAGATCATTTGATTGGAATGAAATTTGGAATGGGTACACTTGACGATATGAATCATTTGAAAAATAAACGCATTCGGTCTGTCGCAGATCTTTTACAAGACCAATTCGGATTGGCCCTGGTTCGTTTAGAAAATATGGTTAGAGGGACTATATGCGGAGCAATTAAGCATAAATTGATACCCACTCCTCAGAATTTAGTAACTTCAACTCCATTAACAACCACTTATGAATCTTTTTTTGGATTACACCCATTATCTCAAGTTTTGGATCGAACTAATCCATTGACCCAAATAGTTCATGGGAGAAAATCGAGTTATCTGGGCCCTGGAGGATTGACAGGGCGAACTGCTAGTTTTCGGATACGAGATATTCACCCCAGTCACTACGGACGCATTTGCCCCATTGACACGTCTGAAGGAATCAATGTTGGACTTATTGGATCCTTAGCAATTCATGCGA